GAATAATCATATTAATAGTTGTATTGACAGTTATCTTCGTTCTCAAATCTGTATGGATAGTTACTTTTTAAGGGGCGGTGTCAAGTACAGTGACAGTTACATTTATAGTTACATTTGTGGCGAAAGAGTAAATTATAGTGAAAGCAAAAGTTACCGTATACGAACTAGCACCAATGGTAGTGATTTAAAAAAATCTAATGATCTTACTGTAACTCAACCATACAAGCATTTGTGGATTCAATGTGAAAAATGTTCTGAATTAAATTATAAGATATTTTTGAAGTCAAAAATGAATATTTGTAAACAATGTGGATATCATTTGAAAATGAGTAGTTCAGATAGAATCGAACTTTCGATTGATCCAGGTACTTGGTATCCTATGGATGAAGACATGGTCTCTATGGATCCGATTAAATTTCGTTCAGGGGGGGAATTTTATAAAGATCATATTCTTTCTTATCAAAGAAGGACAGGATTAACTGATGCTGTTCAAACGGGTACAGGGCAACTAAACGGTATTCCCGCAGCAATTGGGGTTATGGATTTTCAGTTTATGGGGGGTAGTATGGGATCCGTAGTCGGCGAGAAAATTACCCGTTTGATCGAGTATGCTACCAATAAACTTTTACCTCTGATTATAGTATGTGCTTCTGGAGGAGCGCGTATGCAAGAAGGAAGTTTGAGCTTGATGCAAATGGCTAAAATATCTTCTGCTTTATATAATTATCAAGCAAATAAAAAGTTATTCTATGTATCAATCCTTACATCCCCTACTACTGGTGGGGTGACGGCGAGTTTTGGTATGTTGGGGGATATCATTATTGCCGAACCCAATGCCCACATTGCATTTGCGGGTAAAAGAGTAATTGAACAAACATTGAATAAGACAATACCTGAAGGTTTACAAGCAGCTGAATATTTATTCGATAAGGGCTTATTTGATCCAATTGTACCACGTAATCTTTTAAAAGGCGTTCTGGGTGAATTATTTCAGCTCCACGCCTTTTTTCCTTTGAATCAAAATTCAATCAAATTCAAATAAAATAACTTCACTTAAGTGAAGTTATTTTATTTATGTCGAAATTTTTTTTTAGTGGAATTCAAACAAAAATCCGAATAATGAATTTTTCGGGATTTTGTACGAAACTCTTTTTTTTTATTTAATGAAACTTTATGAAATTCAAATTATAAGACAACAAAAAGAGAATAATCTTAGTCATCCTAATAAATAAAAAAGAAGTGAATTATCATACATATATTATATGTGTAAACATATGTGTAAAAATTAAGACGTCCTTTTATTTATATTTAGTTTTACACTCCTTGCACTTATTATATATCTTCAATTAGATATACTTAGTATAATTATATACGTACGAATTATAAATTATATATAATAATTATAAGTTTATAACAATATAAGAATAACTTTCTATTTTATATTTATAATTATAACAATAACAAACAGGTGTAAAAATAAAATATTAATATAAAAATAAATAACATAACAGGTACAAATATTAAATCGAGGTACCCCTTCTATGACAATGACATTTCTAAATAGCTTTCCCTCTATTTTTGTGCCTTTAGTGGGCTTAGTATTTCCGGCAATTGCAATGGCTTCTTTATTTCTTCATATTCAAAGAAACAAAATTTTGTAGATCTAATGAGACTAATTTTCATCTATTTTTTTTTTCAAAATATAGGATCGGGGGCGTATTTATTAAATGTTAAATGTAAAGTAAATTTATCTGTATGTTTGTAGATATCTATAAGGAATCATATGGAAAATTTTGATTATTTTAGATCTAACCAATTCAATTAATTACTCTTAAAAAGTCACACCACACCAGAATTGCGCTAGTTGATGAGAGTTACTTCGGAACAAAAAAAAATAGTCAAGTCAAATTCATTTGAGTTATCTTCTCAATTCCAATAAAATGCAACTGAATATAGTATGAGTTGGCGATCAGAATGTATGTGGATAAGACTTATAGTGGGGTCCCGAAAAACAAGTAATTTCTTCTGGGCCTTTATACTTTTTTTAGGTTCATTAGGATTCTTATTGGTTGGAACTTCCAGCTATCTTGGTAGGAATTTGATATCTTTATTTCCGTCTCAGCAAATCCTTTTTTTTCCACAAGGGATTGTGATGTCTTTTTATGGGATTGCGGGTCTCTTTATTAGCTCCTATTTGTGGTGTACAATTTTTTGGAATGTAGGCAGTGGTTATGATCGATTCGATAGAAAAGAAGGAATAGTGTGTATTTTTCGTTGGGGATTTCCTGGAAAAAATCGTCGTATCTTCCTCCGATTTCTTATGAAAGACATTCAATCCATCAGAATAGAAATTAAAGAGGGTATTTATGCTCGTCGTGTACTTTATATGGAAATCAGAGGCCAGGGGTCCATCCCCTTGACTCGTACTGATGATAATTTGACTCCACGAGAAATTGAGCAAAAAGCTGCCGAATTAGCCTATTTCTTGCGTGTACCAATGGAAGTATTTTGAAATGAACTGAAGAATAAATGCTTTCTTATTCTTAAGGGGAGGGAACACTCACGAAGTCTCTTTTTTCTGTAGCATAAAGTTTTTTCAGAAATTTATCTCAATTATTTCTGGACTTATGGGTATTAATTTTTTTCTTCATTCGAATTGGAAGCGGACTATCTCTTATTCTATCTATGTATTCTTTCTAAATTTTAATTATTAATTTACTAAATTAGTAATTCAAGGACTAACCACTGAATAAAAAAAAGAGAATAGATTAATAGATTCGATACCTTGTAATAGAACGCATACTTTATAGAAATATTAGATCGTATAGAGTCGACTAATGGGGCGGATTCATTAACAATTCAAAAAAAAAATGACAAAAAAGAAAACATTCATTCCCCTTCTATATCTTGCATCTATAGTATTTTTGCCCTGGTGGATCTCTCTCTCATTTAATAAAAGTGTGAGATCTTGGATTACAAATTGGTGGAATACTAGGCAATCCGAAATTTTTTTGAATAATAGTCAAGAAAGAAGTCTTCTAGAAAAATTCATAGAATTAGAGGAGCTCTTGCTCTTGGACGAAATGATGAAGGAATATCCAGAAATATATCTAGAAAAGCTTCGTATTCGTATCGGAATTCACAAAGAAATGATCCAATTGATCAAGATGCACAATGAGGATCATATCCATATAATTTTGCACTTATCGACAAATATAATCGCTTTCATTATTCTAAGTGGTTATTATATTCTGGGTAATGAAGAACTTGTTATTTTTAATTCTTGGGTTCAAGAATTCCTATATAATTTAAGCGACACAATAAAGGCTTTTTCTATTCTTTTATTAACTGATTTATGTATAGGATTCCATTCAACTCACGGCTGGGAACTCATGATTGGCTCTGTCTACAAAGATTTTGGATTTTCTCATAGCGATCAAATTATATCTGGCCTTGTTTCCACGTTTCCAGTCATTCTGGATACAATTTTTAAATATTGGATCTTCCGTTTTTTAAATCGTGTATCTCCATCACTTGTAGTGATTTATCACTCAATGAATGACTGAAAAGAAATCCATTGATCCACTTATAATGTTTGTAACTTTTATATAAACAAAGCTTTCAAAATCGTACTGAGTTTTTCTACCCATCGAGGGGATTCTCCTTATATCAATTCCATTAAAATTATTTTCAGTAAATAGCAGATTGGGGGATAGGGAACTATACTAGCGACCTACCTAATTTTATTGTAGAAATTTTAGGAATCAATGATTGTACCATGCAAACTAGAAAGAATTTTTCTTGGATAAAAGAAGAGATTACTCGATCCATTTCCGTATCGTTCATAATATATATAATTACTGGGGCATCCATTTCAAATGCATATCCCATTTTTGCACAGCAAGGTTATGAAAATCCACGAGAAGCTACTGGGCGTATTGTATGTGCCAATTGTCATTTAGCCAATAAGCCTGTGGATATTGAGGTTCCACAAGCGGTACTTCCTGATACTGTATTTGAAGCAGTTGTTCGAATTCCTTATGATATGCAACTTAAACAAGTTCTTGCTAACGGAAAAAAAGGAGCTTTGAATGTGGGGGCTGTTCTTATTTTACCCGAGGGTTTTGAATTAGCTCCCCCCGATCGTATTTCGCCCGAGATTAAAGGAAAGATAGGCAATTTGTCTTTTCAGGGCTATCGCCCCAATAAAAAAAATATTCTTGTGATAGGTCCTGTTCCTGGTCAGAAATATAGTGAAATTACCTTTCCTATTCTTTCCCCGAACCCTGCTACTAATAAAGATGTTCACTTCTTAAAATATCCCATATATGTAGGTGGAAACCGGGGAAGGGGTCAGATTTATCCTGATGGGAGCAAGAGTAACAATACAGTTTATAATGCTACAGCAACAGGTATAGTAAGCAAAATCGTACGAAAAGAAAAGGGGGGATACGAAATAACCATAACGGATCCATCCGATGGGCGTCCAGTCGTTGATATTCTCCCTCCAGGACCAGAACTTCTTGTTTCAGAGGGCGAATCTATCAAACTTGATCAACCATTAACGAGTAATCCTAATGTGGGTGGATTTGGTCAGGGGGATGCGGAAATAGTACTTCAAGATCCATTACGTGTCCAAGGCCTTTTGTTATTCTTCGCATCTGTTATTTTGGCACAAATCTTTTTGGTTCTTAAAAAGAAACAGTTCGAAAAGGTTCAATTGTCCGAAATGAATTTTTAGATATGCGGATTTATCAACATCTGTTTATATTTTTTTGTTATTTTTTATATTTTGGGAATTACTTGTACTGCCTTTCTAACCATAGTATGTATATTGTGAAGAAGACTATTTGATTTATTTTAGTACTTCTTTTTTTAATTAATCAAAAATTTTTCGGTGTTACTATGTCACTATTATCAGATTGAAATGTTATAGAATGCATCAATTTTTGTTCTTTTCTAATCTAAGGAAATAAAATTCGACTAGATACTAAAAATAA